TTGGAGCTGGGGAAGTGAAAGCAGGACGTCTGGTGTGACGTCGTCCCTATGGACGTATTACATATCCTACTCGGAAGACCATGGTAATACGAGTAGGGTGTTACCTGCGTAGGGAGAACACCGGTTTACTTTTAGCGGCAAACGCGGTTATTGCCATCAGAAGACTTTGGTTGGCTAAGGATAAAAGGTGTTGGCATACCATTTCTGGACGTGGTGGAAGAGTCCATAGAATGCTATGCCTTGATAGCAAAGCCAACTAGCAGAGCCGATTCGAGGATCGGTGGGATGCCGTAGCTTTAAGAGATAGGGGCTGAGGCAATCGGAAAGGCTTTTTAGGAAGGAGGCCCCCCTCCCTCCTATGTTGTAAAAGGGAAGTGCAGATCTTTCTGCAACACTCTTCCGACTTGATGCCGCCCCTGAATCCACAAGTACCGGCTGGATTACCCCCTAAGATAAGAGGAGGATATAGAAGCAGATTTAGTTGCAGGTAGGAGCGAGTCTACCGTGCAAAGCGGCTTCTCGCTTATCCCCATTTTAAAATGAGGAGATCCGACGTCAAGTGCAGGAATTGCTGCCGAAGGGGCGGGAGAGTCTCAGTCCGTGTTCAACGCCTGCTTGACTAGCTCAAAAGGAGGCAGCTGGAGTGTGTAGATGGGCTTTGAATAAGAGTTGGGTGAATTATTTCCAATAATGCCAACGATGGATGACATTATGGACTGCCTGTCGGGAGCGTGTTACTTTTCAAAGCTTACCTTATTATTATGAAAAGGGGAAAGGGCTTTTTTTATAGAGAGAGAGTCAGGGGGTTTTCTGGGGCTTTGAAGCAGGGCCACAGATATTGCAAAACTCTCGGAGACGGGATGGAAACACTTTCGTGAGAAGAGATGGTAGGCTTGATACGGATACAGCTGCTTATCACCCACCTTAGAATCAACCAGTTCGACTATACCCGCCTTAATTCCCTCATTCAGGACAGATGGAACCAGGTTATGGATCTGTTCAAGTTGGTCGATCAATCCCTCCTTTGTTTCCCCTGCCTCCGGACACCTTAGAATCTCTTTGATTGGAGGGAGGGTGAGGAACGAACACAGCGGTTTGACTGCTGGGATCCCAATCGGCCTGCATCAGCGGAAAATGGAACTCTCGAATCACGGGTGACTCGCTTTGTCGGGATGGGAGGAATTGCTTAATCGGCATTTTTTGCCTTCCCTAAATCGATCCACTAGTAGGTAGCGGTAGGAGAGATCCATTATGGTGGGACGTTCTCGAATTCCGGCCGGCATTTCTGTCAATCGGCGAAAGACTCACGCATACTGGGAGGGTACGACTTCAAGGGATGGACTCGATCGAACGGCCAACCACTTGCAATTTTGGTAGGAGATGAAATCCAAAAGACCATTATTAGCGTGTAGTAGATTGGCTCGAGTGCGTAATACGCCAGTCGAGAAGAAATCCCATCAATAGATTGAACGGTAGATAAAGGATCAGAGGATGAGAGGGGTAGATCTACCCAATATGGACCGATAACGGATGGCCCCCGCCAACTGCTTATCTCTCTCCCTCGCATTCAATTCATGACCTAACTACTATCCCGGTTTCGGGGAGGGAATCACTTGCTGGATCGAACCCAAGGATAGGTTTGATCGGCCTGGCCTCGGGTGGTGGATCGAATGAACACTCAACCGCGTCATCACGGCAGCGATGGATGTCCAACCTTTATATTATATCTCTTCTTTCTCAATAAAGGCGGGTAAGGCAAGTCCGAAGGCTAATCCGGCAACTGCTGGCTAGAAGGCGAAAACCGCTTTTGCCAATCAAAGCCCCAAAACTAGTAAGGGCACTCGTGCCCCAGCAAGATAGGGCGACGCCAAAGCTTGACTTTACTAAACAAGCGAGAAAAGCCCTATACTCTTACTGTTATTAGTCAAGCAAGAAGCATATGTTATTAGTAAAGTGAGCTGCGCGCCAGAACTTGATTGATAAGGGGCGCGTTAGCGGTTTTCTTGCTCGTTAGCGCATCCGTTTTCAATAAGGCTCGCGCTAGGCGCTCACGTTTTTTGGCTGAGCCGTATCATATCTTGCTGGTAATGGATGGATTCTTTAATCTTGCTTGGTTTAGGCAGGTAAGTGTTAAGAGGCTCTTTAATTTAAGGCTTTCATTAGGTATACATAGCTACACATAGGACTTTCTTGCAATACATAGTGGTTGGCTTCGAATCACATGAAGCCCATATAGATGTCCACCCCTCTTCCCTCTAAAGCTCTCCCAGTGGGGAACTGAATCCGTCCATACAAGGACCTACTGAGTCATCAACCCTTGCATCTATTTGATGCATCATCACATGGCCGTCGTGTAACTCCTCGAGAATCATGTCATTCGCCTGTGACGTGTTGCCGCCAGAGTCATAAATACTCGAAGTAAGCTCATGGCTCGCCCCTCTCTCTAAAGGGGCGTAAGCACTCCGCTCGTTCGTAAGCCCCTTTAGAGAGAGGGGCGAGG